TTTTTTTTTTTTATATTAAAATATTTATTAAACAATATAAATAAAAAGTAAAATATAATTTTTTTATAAAAATATCAAAATAAATATATGTATATTATTATATATATATATAATTTATAAATATATTAATATATAAACATATATATATTAAATATTTAATATATATAAAAAAAAAGTATATAAAATATTTAATATTAATTATTAAATATTGAATAATTTCTCTCTTTTTTTTTTCATAATATTAAATTAAATACCTAAATTGCTATTTAAATTTTTATAATTCAAATAAATTATATTAAATTAATATAATTAATAATTATATAATTATATTTAATATATTATATATATATATTAATATATTAAATATTTAATATATATATAATTATTAATAAATAAATTTTTAATTTAAACATGTCATTAAACCATTTTTAATCTTTTTCATATATAAAATAAAAAAAAAATTAAAAATAAGCTAAATTTAAGCTTTTGGGTTCATACCCCAAATATAAAGGAAACCCCTTTTTTTTAAAAAATAAAGTGCCTGAATAAAGGATTATTCTGATAGAATAAATTAAGTAGATTTCTACCTTTATTATATTTTATAGAATTAAACTATATCTAATAATATCAAAAATTATTGTGCATCTTACACTAAAATATATATATATTGAATTTAAAATACAAAACTAACCCCCTATTTTAGATTTTTTTTAATTTAAATTCAAATAAAATATTTTTTTATTTTATTCTTTTTTTTAGAACCTTAATTTCTATTTCAGCTAATTCTTGATTAGGATGTTGAATTGGATTAGAAATCAATTTATTAAGATTTATCCCCCTAATTTCCAATTCTAAAAATCTTTTATCATCAGAAGCTGCTTTAAAATATTTTTTAACTCAATCAATTGCATCTATTAATTTCTTATTTTCTATTTTATTAAAAATAATTTTATTAAAAAATTTTGAAATTAATAATTTATTTTCTATTTTAATTAATTCCTCCATATTAATAAAAATAGGATCAACCCCCTTTCATTTTTGATTTCCTAATATTATTGAAGGTCTATCATGATTTAATTGTTTTATTTTAATAACTTGACAAAAAATTTCCCCAATAATTTTATTATCATATTATATAAATAATAATTTCTTAATATTTATTATAATTTTTAATGTTATTGTAGGAACAATAGGAGGAATTAATCAAACATCATTACGAAAATTAATATCATTTTCTTCTATTAATAATTTAGGATGAATATTAGCAGCACTAATAATAACAGAAAATTTATGAATTTTTTATTTAATAATATATTCATTTTTAATTAGAATTATATGTTTTTTTTTTAATATATTAAATATTTATTATATTAACCAATTATTTATTGTAAATATAAAAATTTCTTTAAAAATATCTTTACTAATTAATTTTTTATCTTTAGGAGGTTTACCTCCTTTTTTAGGATTCTTCCCTAAATGAATTATTATTAATTTTCTTATTATTAATAAATTATTTACCATTAGATTTATTTTTATTATAATAAGATTAATTATATTATTTTTTTATATTCGAATTATATATTCAACTATTATATTTAATTATTTAAAAATAAAATGATTTAAAAATTTTATAAAAAATTATTTACTACTAATTATAAATATCTTTAGAATAATTTCTTTATTGGGTATAATTTTTAGAACCTTTATATTTATATAAAGGTTTTAAGTTATATAAACTAATAATTTTCAAAATTATAAAAAAAGAAATTTCTTTAAGCCTTAGTATTATATAATATACCCCTTAAAATTTGCAATTTTATATCATTATTGACTATAAGACTTTAATAATAAAAGAGATTTTTCTCGTTAATAAATTTACAATTTATCGCTTATACTCAGCCATTTTATTTAGCGAAAATGACTTTATTCAACAAATCATAAAGATATTGGAACACTATATTTTATTTTTGGTATTTGAGCAGGTATAGTAGGAACCTCTTTAAGATTATTAATTCGTACTGAATTAGGTAATCCTGGATCTTTAATTGGAGATGATCAAATTTATAATACTATTGTAACAGCTCATGCTTTTATTATAATTTTTTTTATAGTTATACCAATTATAATTGGAGGATTTGGAAATTGATTAATTCCTTTAATATTAGGAGCCCCAGATATAGCTTTTCCTCGAATAAATAATATAAGATTTTGATTACTACCCCCCTCATTAACTTTATTAATTTCTAGAAGAATTGTAGAAAATGGAGCAGGAACAGGATGAACAGTTTATCCCCCTTTATCATCTAATATCGCTCATGGAGGTAGTTCAGTTGATTTAGCTATTTTTTCTTTACATTTAGCAGGAATTTCATCAATCTTAGGAGCTATTAATTTTATTACAACTATTATTAATATACGAATTAACCATATATCATTTGATCAAATACCTCTCTTTGTATGAGCAGTAGGAATTACTGCTTTACTTTTATTATTATCTTTACCTGTATTAGCTGGTGCTATTACTATATTATTAACAGATCGAAATCTTAATACTTCATTTTTTGATCCTGCAGGAGGTGGGGATCCTATTTTATATCAACATTTATTTTGATTTTTTGGTCATCCAGAAGTTTATATTTTAATTTTACCTGGATTTGGGATAATCTCTCATATTATTTCTCAAGAAAGTGGAAAAAAAGAAACTTTTGGATGTTTAGGAATAATTTATGCTATAATAGCAATTGGTTTATTAGGATTTATTGTTTGAGCTCATCATATATTTACAGTAGGAATAGATATTGATACCCGAGCTTATTTTACTTCTGCAACTATAATTATTGCTGTACCAACAGGAATTAAAATTTTTAGTTGATTAGCAACATTACACGGATCTCAAATTAATTATAGCCCATCTATCTTATGAAGATTAGGATTTGTTTTTTTATTTACAGTAGGGGGATTAACAGGAGTAATTTTAGCTAATTCTTCAATTGATGTAACATTACATGATACTTATTATGTTGTAGCTCATTTTCACTATGTTTTATCTATAGGAGCAGTATTTGCAATTATAGGAGGATTTATTCATTGATATCCTTTATTTACAGGATTATCTTTAAATCCTTATTTATTAAAAATTCAATTCTTATCAATATTTATTGGAGTAAATTTAACTTTTTTTCCTCAACATTTTTTAGGTTTATCAGGTATACCTCGACGATATTCTGATTATCCAGATAATTTCACCTCATGAAATATTATTTCATCATTTGGTTCATATATTTCTTTATTATCAATAATAATAATAATAATTATTATTTGAGAATCAATAATTAATCAACGATTAATTTTATTTTCTTTAAATATATCTTCTTCAATTGAATGATTACAAAATTTACCTCCTGCAGAACACTCTTATAATGAATTACCTATTTTAAGAAACTTCTAATATGGCAGATCATATGTAATGGATTTAAACCCCATTTATAAAGGATTATCCTTTTTTTAGAAATGCCAACTTGATCTAATTTTAATCTTCAAAATAGTGCTTCACCTTTAATAGAACAAATTATTTTTTTTCATGATCATACTTTAATTATTTTAATAATAATTACTATTTTAGTAAGATATTTAATATTTATTTTATTTTTTAATAAATTTATTAATCGATTTTTATTAGAAGGACAAATAATCGAATTAATTTGAACTATTATTCCAGCAATTACATTAATTTTTATTGCTTTACCTTCTTTACGTTTATTATATTTATTAGATGAACTTAATAATCCTTTAATTACTTTAAAATCTATTGGACATCAATGATATTGAAGTTATGAATACTCAGATTTTAATAATATTGAATTTGATTCATATATAATTCAATATAATAAAAATACTCCCGAAAATTTCCGTTTATTAGATGTTGATAATCGAATTATTTTACCTATAAATAATCAAATTCGAATTATAGTAACTGCTACTGATGTAATTCATTCATGAACTATCCCATCATTAGGAGTAAAAGTAGATGCTAATCCTGGTCGATTAAATCAAACTAGATTTTTTATTAATCGACCAGGAATTTTTTTTGGTCAATGTTCAGAAATTTGTGGAGCTAATCATAGTTTTATACCTATTGTAATCGAAAGAATTTCCATTAAAAATTTTATTAATTGAATTAATAATTATTCATCATTAGATGACTGAAAGCAAGTACTGGTCTCTTAAACCATTTAATAGTAAATTAGCAATTACTTCTAATGAAAGAATTAGTTAAAATATATAACATAAATATGTCAAATTTATATTATTACATTAGTAATATTCTTTTATCCCTCAAATAATACCTATTAATTGATTATTATCTTTTTTTTTTTTTATTATAATTTTTATCTTATTCAATATTATAAATTATTATATTTTTAATATTAATAATTTCAAAAATTTATTTTATTTTAATAAAAAAATTTTTAAAAATATAAACTGAAAATGATAAGTAATTTATTTTCAATTTTTGACCCTACAACAAATTTACTTAATTTACCATTAAATTGAATTAGAACTTTTATTGGATTAATATTCATTCCATACTCCTTTTGATTAATTCCTAATCGTCATTATATTTTTTGAAATTTTATTACTAATAAACTTCATAATGAATTTAAAATATTATTAGGAATTAATAGATTTAATGGATCAACTTTTATCTTTATTTCATTATTTTCTTTTATTTTATTTAATAATTTTTTAGGGTTATTTCCATATATTTTCACTAGTACAAGTCATTTAACTATTTCATTATCAATTTCATTATCTTTATGAATTAGATTTATAATATACGGATGAATTAATAATTATCAACATATATTTATTCATATAATTCCACAAGGAACTCCAAATATTTTAATACCATTTATAGTATTAATTGAAACTATTAGTAACATTATTCGACCAGGAACTTTAGCAGTACGTTTAACAGCTAATATAATTGCAGGACATTTATTATTAACTTTATTAAGAAGAACAAGCTCTAACTTATCATTTTTTATATTATTTATTTTAATTCTTATACAAATTTTACTTTTAATTTTAGAATCTGCAGTTGCTATTATTCAATCTTATGTAATCTCTATTCTTAGAACTCTTTATTCTAGAGAAGTAAATTAATGATAATAAAATTTAATCATCCATATCATTTAGTAGATTATAGACCATGACCTTTAACAGGAGCTATTGGAGTAATAACTTTAGTTACTGGTATAATTAAATGATTCCATAATTTTAATATAAACTTAATAATTTTAGGTTATATAATTATTATTATAACTATATATCAATGATGACGAGATATTTGTCGAGAAGGAACTTTACAAGGTAAACATACTACTTTAGTTTCAAAAGGATTACGATGAGGTATAATTCTTTTTATTATTTCAGAAGTATTTTTTTTCTTATCTTTTTTTTGAGCCTTTTTTCATAGAAGCTTATCCCCTAATATTGAAATTGGAATTATATGACCCCCATTAAATATTACCCCATTTAACCCTTTTCAAATTCCTTTATTAAATACTATTATTTTAATTAGTTCAGGTGTAACTGTAACTTGAGCTCATCATGCATTAATAGAAAATAACTATTCTCAAACTATACAAAGATTATTTATTACTATTATATTAGGTATTTATTTCACAATTCTTCAAGCATATGAATATTTTGAAGCACCTTTTACTATTGCAGATAGAATTTATGGATCAACTTTTTTTATAGCAACAGGATTTCATGGATTACATGTAATTATTGGAACAATCTTTTTAATAACATGTTTATTTCGTCACCTAAATAATCATTTTTCTAATAAACATCATTTTGGATTTGAAGCAGCAGCATGATATTGACATTTTGTTGATGTAGTATGATTATTCCTTTACATTTCTATTTATTGATGAGGAAATTAATTTATTTATATAATATATTTAGTATATTTGATTTCCAATCAAAAAGTTTAATTAAATTTTAATATAAATAATTACTTTATTATTAATTATATCAATTATTATTATTATTATTTCTAATATTATAATATTATTATCTATAATTTTATCAAAAAAATCATTTATAGACCGAGAAAAATGTTCTCCATTTGAATGTGGATTTGATCCAAAATCTTCAGCACGAATTCCATTTTCTTTACATTTTTTTTTAATTACAGTAATTTTTTTAATTTTTGATATTGAAATTGCTCTTCTTTTCCCAATTATCATATCATTTAATTTAGTTAATTTTATCATATTAATAAAAATTAGATTTTTCTTTTTAATTATTTTAATAATAGGATTATATCATGAATGAAATCAAAATATACTTAATTGAACCAATTAAGGATTATAGTTTATTTAAAAACATTTGATTTGCATTCAAAAAATATTAATTTATTAATTTATCTTAAATAAGAAGCAATAAATTGCATTTAATTTCGACTTAAAAGAATGAGTTAATTAACTCCTTATTTATATTAATTGAAACCAAATAGAGGTATATCACTGTTAATGATATTATTGAATTATATATTCCAATTAAATTTGAAATATATTATAATTAAGCTGCTAACTTAATTTATAGTGATTAAAATCATTAATATTTCTATTTTCTATTTTATTTCTTTCTAATTTATTATTTATTATTTATTATTTATTATTTATTTTTCTTTATTTATATAGTTTAAATAAAACATTACATTTTCATTGTAAAAATAAAACTTTTTTTTTATAAATATTTAAAGATCATTTAATCTCCTTAATATCTTCAATATTATACTCTATATAAGCTATTTAAATTTTAAATTAATAATATAAAATAAAAAATTATTATTCATAAAATAAATCTAAATAAATAAATTTTATAATTATTCATTTGATATAAATAATAAAAAATTGAATAATTTTTAATAATATTAAATATACCTTGACCTCTATATAATTCTATTCAACCTATATCAATATTTTTTACCAAATATTGACCATAATTTAAAAAATAATAATTTAAACCATAAGTAGATAAATTTGGTATAAATCATATAAGAGATAAAAAATTTCTAAAACTATAAGTTATTAAAAATTTATTTAATGAATAAATTCTTATATTACTAATTAAATATCCTATAAATAAACCAATCAATCTTACATAAATAACTATTATTTTTATATTAAATGATAAATAAACTATATAAGGATAATTAAAAATTATTCACATTAAAAATCTCCCAGTAATTAAACTTATAAATAATAATAAAAATATACTTTTTAATATAACATAATCTTCATCATATAAATTATAAATAGAAAATAAATTATAATCATTAATTATTAAATATATTAATAAACGAATTGTATAAAATATTGTTAAACCTGTAGAAAAATAATATAAAAAAAAAATTAATATATTTAAATTTCTTATTCTTACTATTTCTAAAATTAAATCTTTAGAATAAAATCCAGCTAAAAAAGGAATCCCACATAAAGCTAAATTAGAAATATTTAAACATAAAGAAGTTATTGGAATATATAATCTAATACCACCTATAAAACGAATATCTTGATTATCATTTATTATATGAATAATTACCCCTGCACATATAAATAATAAAGCTTTAAATATAGCATGAGTTAATAAATGAAAAAAAGCCAATTCTGGTAATCCTATTCTTAAAATTCTTATTATTAATCCTAATTGACTTAAAGTTGATAAAGCAATAATTTTTTTCAAATCAAACTCATAATTAGCAGAAATCCCAGATATAAATATTGTTAATCCTGATAATAATAATAAAAATTTAAAAAAAAATATATCAATTAATAATATATTAAATCGAATTAATAAATAAACTCCAGCAGTTACTAAAGTAGAAGAATGAACTAAAGCTGAAACAGGAGTTGGAGCTGCTATAGCAGCCGGCAATCAAGAACTAAAAGGAATTTGAGCTCTTTTAGTTATAGCTGCAATAATTACTAAAATACTAATAATTTGTATTGAATAATCATTACTTATAAAATTTAAATAAAAAATATAATTTCAACTCCCATAATTTATTATTCAAGAAATTACCATTAAAATTATTACATCCCCAACTCGATTAGATAAAGCAGTTAATATACCAGCATTATAAGATTTAATATTTTGATAATAAATTACTAAACAATAAGAAACTAAACCCAATCCATCCCAACCTAAAAAAATTCTAATAATATTAGGACTAATAATTAATAAAACTATTGAAAAAACAAATAATAAAACTAAAATAATAAATCGATTTAAATTTAACTCAGAACTTATATATCTTTTTCTATAATAAATTACTGAAGATGAAATTATTAAAACAAATATTATAAATAATAAAGATATTCAATCTAAAATAATAGATATAACAATATTTATAGAATTAAAAGAAATGATTTCTCATTCTAAAAATAAAATCATATTTTCTATAATAAAATAAACTATAAAAAAAAAATTTATTATTCTAAAAAAAAATAAAAAAAAAAATCTAATAAAACAAATTGAATAATTTTTAATAATTTAAAATGATTTCTCATATTTTTGACTCCACAAATCAATATTTTTATTTAAATTATTTAAATTAAAATCAAATTATAAAATATTCAATTTTTAAAATTAATATATTTAAAGGTAATCAATGTAAAATTAATATTAAATATTCACGAGAAACTCCAGTATAAAATCTATAGATTCCTAAATTATATTTACCATGTTGAGTATATGAATATAAATATAATCTATAACCCGCTCTAAAAAAAGATATTATAATTAATATAATTATTGATAATCAAGATCAACTTACTAATCTATTAATTAATCTAATTTCCCCTATTAAATTTATAGATGGAGGAGCTGCTATATTAGAAGACATTAATAAAAATCACCATAAACTTATAGAAGGTATAAAATTTATTATACCTTTATTTATAAATAATCTTCGACTATGTAAACGTTCATAATTAATATTTGCTAAACAAAATATCCCAGATGAACATAACCCATGACCAATTATTATAATATAAGAACCTAAATAGCCTCAATAATTTATTGTTATAATTCCTCTAATTACTAATCTTATATGAGCAACAGATGAATAAGCAATTAATGATTTTATATCTACTTGACAAAAACAATTTAATCTAATATATAAACCCCCTAATAATCTAATAATAACTCAAATAAAATTTATTTTTATTCTAATATTTTGAAAAAGAATTAAAATTCGCAATAATCCATAACCCCCTAATTTTAATATAATTCCAGCTAAAATTATTGAACCAGATACAGGAGCCTCAACATGAGCTTTAGGTAATCATAAATGTACAAAATATATAGGTATTTTTACTAAAAAAGCTAAAATTATTGAAATATATAATAAATATAAATTTATATGAAAAAATTTTATAAAATAAATTGTTAAATAATTTAAATTATTAAAAATAAAAAAAATTCCTATTAATATAGGCAAAGAAGCAAATAAAGTATAAAATAATAAATATATTCCAGCCTGAATACGTTCAGGCTGATATCCTCAACCAATAATCAATATTAAAGTCGGAATTAATCTACCTTCAAAAAATAAATAAAACATAAATAAATTTAATACTCTAAATGTTAAATATAATATAATTATTAAAATAATAATATTTAATAAAAAAAAATTAATATAAAAATTATTTTTATACAAAGATTCTCTTGCTATAACTATTAATATACAAATTCAAATTCTTAATAAAATTAAACCAAAAGAAATTAAATCACAACCTATTATATATCTTAAATTACAAAAATTATTAATATTTAAACTTAAATTTATAAAAATAAATATAATTAATATTAATATTATTTGAACCAATCAAAATATATTTTTTATAAAACATAAAGGAATTATAAAAATTATTATTATTAAAAATTTTATCATCTATAATAAATTAAATCTTTTAAAATAATCATTACCATGAGTACGAATTATAGAAACTAAAATTGATAATCCTAATGCCCCCTCACAAACAGTAAATAATAAAAAAATTATTAATATGTATATTTCATATTCAATATAACTTAAATAAATTATTATTATTAAAAATACTCTTAATACAATAAATTCTAATCTTAATAAAACAATTAATAAATGTTTATGTTTAGAAATAAAAATTATATTTCCACACAAAAATATAATAAAAATTATAAATCATATATTTAAAATTATCATTTGTTTTTATAGTTTAAAATTAAAACATTGGTCTTGTAAATCAAAAATAAATAATTATTTTAAAAACTTCAAAGAAAAAGAAATTCTTTATCAATAATCTCCAAAATTATTATTTTTTTTAAACTATTCTTTGATATTTTAAAAATATCCCTATCTTTTTTAATTATAATACTTTCTATTATAATAATTTTCTTAAATCATCCTTTATCTATAGGATTAATAATTTTATTCCAAACTTTATTAACTTGTTTAATTTCAGGTATATTAATTAATACTTATTGATTTTCTTATATTTTATTTTTAGTATTTTTAGGAGGATTATTAGTTTTATTTATTTATGTATCAAGAATTGCTTCTAACGAAATATTTTATAATAACTTTTTTATAAAAATAATTTTAATTTTTACTTTTATATTATTAATTTTATTAAGATATATATATATATATAATATAAATTGATTAAATTTTACTAATAATTATGATATAAATAATTTTAAAAATTTATTCATTTTTTTTAATAATGAAAATAAAATTAATTTATCCAAATTATATAATAATTATACACATTTAATAATAATAATATTAATTATTTATTTATTTATTACCTTAATCGCTGTAGTAAATATTACCAATATTTTCTTTGGACCTCTACGATTATCTAACTAATAATTTAATACTAATGATAAATAAATTTCTACCTTTACGAAAAACCCACCCGTTAATTAAAATTATTAATAACTCATTAATTGATTTACCTTCCCCATCTAATATTTCATTATGATGAAACTTTGGATCATTATTAGCTTTATGTTTAATTATTCAAATTATAACAGGATTATTTTTAACTATATATTATACTGCTAATATTGAATTAGCTTTTTATAGTGTAAATTATATTTGTCGAAATGTTAATTATGGATGATTAATTCGAACTTTACATGCTAATGGTGCCTCATTTTTTTTTATTTGTATTTACTTACATATTGGACGAGGAATTTATTATGAATCATTTAATTTAAAATATACTTGAATAGTAGGTATTATTATTTTATTTATTTTAATAGCTACAGCATTTATAGGATATGTTTTACCTTGAGGTCAAATATCATTTTGAGGAGCAACAGTTATTACTAATCTTTTATCTGCTATTCCTTATTTAGGAACAATATTAGTAAATTGAATTTGAGGGGGATTTGCTGTTGATAATGCTACTTTAACTCGTTTTTATTCATTTCATTTTTTATTTCCATTTATTATTTTAATATTAACTATAATTCACTTACTATTTTTACATCAAACAGGCTCTAACAATCCTTTAGGAATTAATAGAAATCTAGATAAAATTCCCTTTCATCCATTTTTTACTTTTAAAGATTTAATTGGATTTATTATAATATTAATATTATTAATCATATTAACATTAATTAATCCATATTTATTAGGAGATCCTGATAATTTTATTCCCGCTAATCCATTAGTAACTCCAATTCATATTCAACCTGAATGATATTTTTTATTTGCTTATGCAATTTTACGATCTATCCCTAATAAATTAGGAGGAGTTATTGCTTTAGTAATATCTATTTTAATTTTAATTATTCTTCCTTTAACTTTTAACAAAAAAATTCAAGGAATTCAATTTTATCCTATTAATCAAATATTATTTTGATATTTAGTATCTATTATTATTTTACTAACTTGAATTGGGGCTCGTCCTGTCGAAGATCCATATATTATAACTGGACAAATACTTACTATTTTATATTTTTCTTATTTTATTATTAACCCTATTATTAATAAATTCTGAGATAATTTAATTTTTAATTTTTAATTAATGAGCTTGTTAAAGCATTTGTTTTGAAAACTTAAGAAAGAATAAATTTATTCTATTAATTTATACTAAAATTATTAACTAAATTAAAAATATTTTTAATCCAATAAAAAATAATAAATAATTTAAAGAAATAGGTAAATATCTTTTTCAAGATAAATATATTAATTTATCATAACGATATCGCGGTAAAGTACCTCGAACTCAAATAAATAAAAATGAAATAAAAACTAATTTAATATAAAAAAATAAAGATATATTATAACCTCCTATATATATTAAAATAAATAATATTCTTATAAATAAAATTCTAGAATATTCAGCTAAAAAAATTAAAGCAAACCCTCCTCTTCTATATTCAATATTAAACCCTGAAACTAATTCTCTTTCCCCTTCTGCAAAATCAAAAGGAGTTCGATTAGTTTCAGCCAATCTTGAAGAAATTCAACATATTCTTAAAGGTATTATTAAAAAAAAAAACCAAATTAAATCTTGATAAATAAAAAATTTTATCATATTAAAATCTATAATTAAAATAATTCTTGATAACATAATTAAAGCTAATCTCACTTCATAAGAAATTGTTTGTGCGACAGCCCGTAAACCCCCTAATAAAGAATAATTAGAATTTGAAGATCAACCTGCAATTATAACAGTATAAACCCCTATTCTAGTACAACATAAAAAAAATAAAATACCTAAATTAAATCTAACTATATTAAAATAATAAGGAATCAATATTCATATCATTAAAGATAAAATAAATCTAATAATAGGAGAAAAATAATAAGAAATATAATTAGAATAAATAGGAAAAACTTGTTCTTTAGAAAATAATTTAATAGCATCAGAAAAAGGTTGTAAAATTCCTTTATATCCAACTTTATTTGGACCCTTTCGAATTTGAATATAACCCAAAACTTTACGTTCTAATAATGTAAGAAAAGCAACTCCAATTAATACCCCTAAAATTAAAATTAACATCCCTAAAATTATTACTAATATTTCTTTTATAATCATTTACTATATATATAAATTAATTATATATTTATGACTTCTAAAATCATTACATTTTTTCTGCCAAAATAGTTATATTTATATAACTATTATCTATTATTAAAATTCCTATAAAAATATAAAATTATTTTAAATATTTAATCCTTTCGTACTAAAATATTTTATTAATTTAAAGATAGAAACCAACCTGGCTTACACCGGTTTGAACTCAGATCATGTAAGATTTTAATGATCGAACAGATCAAAAATTTTAAACTTTTGCATTTAAATTTTATCTTAATCCAACATCGAGGTCGCAAACTTTTTTTCTTATTTGAACTAAAAAAAAAAATTACGCTGTTATCCCTAAGGTAATTTTTTCTTGTAATCGTAAATTACGGATCATTTAACCATTTATTAATGTAAAATTATAAAAAAAGTTATTTTAATTTTTCTGTCACCCCAACAAAATATTTATTAATATTAAAATTTTAAATTTTATAAAAAATATTTAATATATATATATTAAATATTAAACTCTATAGGGTCTTCTCGTCTTTTAAATATATTTTAGCTTTTTAACTAAAAAATTAAATTCTAAAAATTATAAAGAGACAGTTTATATCTCATCAAATCTTTCATACAAGTCACCAATTAAGAGACTATTGATTATGCTACCTTTGTACAGTCAATATACTGCAGCCCTTTAATTTATTATCAGTGGGCAGATTAGACTTTAAATTATCAATTCAAAAAGACATGTTTTTGATAAACAAGTGAATATAAAATTTTGCCGAATTCCTTTTATTAAATTATCAAATAATAAATTATTTTAATTTAATTATTTTTATACTAATTTTATCATTATACCTAAATTTAAATTATTATAAATTAATTTTTAATAAAAAATTAAATAAATTTTAAATTTTAAATTAATTAAAATTATTTATAAAAAACTATAATTTATAAAAAATATAAATTTTAAAAATTTTAATTATAATTAAAATTTATTATAAAAATTTATTTTAAAGCTTATCCCTTAAAATACTTAATTTTAAAAATATAATTTTAATTAATTAAAATTATATTTTTTTTTAAAATTTAAAATTAAATTTTTTTCTAAAAAAACTAGATATATTTAAAAACGATTAACATCTCATTTCAAATTAATTATTTAAAATAATTATACAACATTAACTTTAATAATTAATTATCTCTTTTAAATTCGAGAAAATTTTTAAATAAAAAATATTATTAATAAACTCTGATACACAAGATACAATAAATTAAATTTACTTTTATATAAATTTATTTTCAATATATTTCAAATTTCTTTCACAATACTAATTTTCTATAAATATTTTTTATTTTTTCTATTAAATATACTTTAACCCCCATTAAATTATATTAATATTAAAAATTTTTTTATTATTTATACTTTATTAATTTATCCCCCTCAAATTAATTATAATATAATATCTTTTCAATGTAAATGAAATACTTTAACAAGCTCTAATTTGTTCTTTCTAGAAACACTTTCCAGTACCTCTACTTTGTTACGACTTATTCCAATTTATTAATGAAAGCGACGGGCAATATGTACATATTTTAATATATAATCATTTTAATAAATTAATTAAAATTACATTTAAATCCACCTTCAAATATTTATTAAAAAATATTATTCATTTAAATTTATTTATTGTAATCCATTATATTCTTAATTATAATCTGCATCTTGATCTGAATTAATTTTAAATAAAAATTTTAAAATATTATTTTTATTAAAAAATATTTTTTTAACAACGATATACAAAATAATAAATTAAGTAAATTTATTCGTGGATTATCAATTATTAAACAGATTCCTCTAAATGAACTAAAATACCGCCAAATTATTTAAGTTTCAATAAATAATTACTTACTATTTTAGTATTATAAATTTAATTTTTAATAATAGGGTATCTAATCCTAGTTTTTTATAAAATTTAATAAATCATAAAATTTATATAAATTTTAATTAAATTAAAATTTCACCTAATAATTTAATATTTAATTTAAATAATAATTTTATATATTATATACTGATAAAATTTAAATTTATTTTTTGTATAACCGCAACTGCTGGCACAAAATTTGTTAATAAATTTAAATATTACTAAATCTTAATTTCTTAAATTTTTAATTCTAATTACTGCAAATTTAATAATTATTATTAAAATAATTAAAAATTAACACTAAAATTTACATGTAAAATAAATTTAAATTAAATTTAATAAATCATAAAAAATTTATTTATATATATAATTTTTTAATATAGATTTTT